CCTAATTTGTATATCGATCTCGTCGATAGTGATATCCTCGATCTCATCATAAGTAAGATACCAAATCCCATCGATCAAATCGCTTTTTCGAGAAATACGAGCCATCTAAGTCATACAAGTAAAGAGATCTATTCATTGATAAGAAAAGTGAAGATAAGAAAAGTGAAAGAGGATGGGGTTGTGGACGGGGATGGGGTTGTGGACGGGGATAGGGTTGTGGACAGGGATAGGGTTGTGGACAGGGATGGAGGTGTGGACAGGGATGGGGTTATGAACGGGGGTTGGGCTGATGATCAAGTAGAATCCTGGGTCGCAAGAAGTGAGTGGATTGATGATGAAGAAAGAGAATTCTTGGTTCAGTTCTGCACCTTAACGACAGACAAAAGGATTGAGATTGATCAAATTCTATGGAGTCTGACTCATAGTGATCATTTCTCAAAGAGTGACTCTGGTTATCAAACGATTGAACAGCCGGGAGCAAATTACTTACGGGACTTAGTTGACATTCATAAAAAGTCTCTAATGAATTATGAGTGCAATACATCCTGTTTAGCGGAAAGACGGATATTCCTTGCTCATTATCAGACAATCACTTATTCACAAACTTCACAAACCCCGTGTGGGGCTAAGAGTTTGGATTTCCCATCTCCTGGAAAACCCTTTTCGCTCCGCTTAGCCTTACCCCCCGCGAGTGGTATTTTAGTGATAGGTTCTAGAGGAACTGGACGATCCTATTTGGTCAAATACCTAGCGACAAACTCTTATGTTCCTTTCATTACGGTATCTACGGACAGGTTCCGCAACCCTGTAGATGATGATGATTTTGATTATGTTGAAGATGAGGAGGAGGATGAGTTTAATTTTAATATTTATAAGGATGCTAATAGGTCTTTTGAGTATGGTCCTTCTCCTTCTGAGCCTCTTTATTTTGGTGAGGAGGAGGAGGTTGATCTTGGGCGTATTGTTAAGAGCCTTGTGGCTAGCATTCTTACTATTCTTCGTAGTCTTGGTCGTGTGGGAAATGGTATTGGTGATAGTTTGATTGGGGATATTGATCTTGAGGCTCGTTTCAATGATCTGAATCGTCATGGGCGTGAGCGTGAGATTGATAAGAGTCAGATTGATGAGAGTCAGATTGATGATAGGGAGATTGATGGGAGGGAGATTGATAGGCGTATGACTTTTAGGCTGGAAGGGTTAACTGGGTGGGATATGATAGCTATGACGCCGCCGTTGAGGGAAGCCCTAGACCACCAATCTTCTATCAACCTTCAATTCGAATTAGCAAAAGCAATGTCTCCTTGCATAATATGGATGCCAAACATTCATAATATGCGTTGGTGGGAGTCGGATTGCTTATCCCTCGGTCTATTAGTGAACCATCTCTCCGGGGGTTGTGAAAGATGTTCCACTAAAAATCTTCTTGTTATTGCTTCGACTCATATTCCCCAAAAGGTGGATCCCACTCTAATAGGTCCGAATAAATTAAATACGTGCATTAAGATACGAAGGCTTCCTATTCCACACCAACGAAAGCACTTTCTCACTCTTTCATATACTAGGGGATTTCGCTTGGAAAAGAAAATGTTTCATACTAATAGATTCGGGTACATAACCATGGGTTCCAGTGCACGAGATCTTGCAGCATTTACCAACGAGGCCCTATCAATTAGTATTATACAGAAGAAATCCATTATAGACACTAATACAATTCTATCTGTTCTTCATAGACAAACTTGGGATTTGCAATCCCAGGTAAGATCGTCTCAGGATCAGGGGATCCTTTGCTATCAGATAGGAAGGGCTGTAGCACAAAATGTACTTCTAAGTAATTGCCTCATAGATCCTATAACTATCTATATCAAGAAGAACTCATGGAACAAAGGGCATTCTTATTTGTACAAATGGTACTTCGAACTTGGAACGAGCATGAAGAAATTAACGATACTTCTTTATCTTTTGAGTTGTTCTGCCGGATCGGTCGCTCAAACTCTTTGGTCTCTACCCGGACCCGAAACTGGGATCACTTCTTATAGACCCGCTGAGGATGATTCTGATCTAGTTCATAGCCTATTAGAACTAGAAGCCGCTCTGGTGGGAGACTCACGGACAGAAAATCGGTTTGATAATGATCGAGTGCCATTGCTTCTTCGGCCCGAACCAAGGAATCCCTTAGATATGATGCAAGATGGATATTTTTCTATCCTTGATGCGGAATTTCTCTATCAAGGATCCGAATTGGGGTTGGAAGACGGGGAAGGAGTCCTCGACCCGGAACAGGAGTTCGTCACTAACATAGTTTGGGCTCCTAGAATATGGAACCCTTTGGACTTTCTATTGGATTGGATCGACATTCCCAATGAATTGGGATTTCCATTTCCCTTCTATGGGTCTGATGAAGCGTATGAGGGTACTGGAGAGTATCCTCTAGAGGAGGAAGAGGATAAGGAAGAGTATTATGATCAACAGTATGAGCTTCACGAGGATGATGAAGAGGTTG